CAAAAAAATATTTGCCAGCAAAGTTGTTTTTTTTTTTTTTTCTTCAAATCCAAAGAATTATTATTAATTTATACATAGGTCATCGATTTCGCATTGTATGAAAAAGGTAATGAAATAAAATACCCATTTTTTTTACTTTTCGCCGGAAAGAGGATTTAAACTATTTTATCGACATGAGTGTTCTAAATCGAAAAAAGAAATTCCAACGATTTTTTGAAACCATTTTTTGTATTAACATAGTGGTAGAAAGAATACTACACCGCGTCTAGATTTAAAGCTGCTTAGCTTTAACCATGGTAAAATGGTCCAAAGTTTTTGGTTGATAGAGAATCAAAGTGGATTTAACAACGAATCACGAAATGCTATGGTTCTCAAATATTTTTTCTTAATTTATTCAAGATTCAATTTTTTCAGAAGTAATTCGTGGGATCATACACTTTTTCCTAGTTATTTATAAAGAAATAAGTGCAGTTGGTTGGATCCAACCTATTCTTGAAATAAAACAACTCGCACACACTCCCTTTCCAAAAAAAACCAATACACCGAGCACTACACTTAGATTTATTGGATTTGTTGCTAAAATATCGGTATTAAACCCGAAACTTCCGGCGGATAGCCAATAACCCAAACAAAGGAAAGAATCGGTTATATTTTTCATATGATCTCCTCTTATGGATAGATTAATTATCTTTCTACGATTCCGAATTTTTTAGAATTAGAATTCTTTAGAATATATATATATTATTATTGGTCGATCAATTGGATTGGAAGATTCTCCATAAGAATCATACTTATTATAATTAGTTGTTTTAAACGCTTTCTAAAAATTTTCCGAATTTCAATTTAAATGGAAAGGAAAAAAGGGCATTGGACTAAAAAGAGAAGGAATAAGGCAAGCGGTATGTTAATTTCTTACCCTTACCTTAAACCAGCCCTTCCCCTGCGTTCTTGTACGAACAAATAAAGAATTGTAGGAGTGAAATCACAACAATATAATTAGAAAAACAAGAGCAGCAAATCAAGTGCACGGAAAAAAGAATATAAATTTGTATTTTTCGATTTTTTTAGGGTTAAACAAAAGGATTCGCAAATAAAAGTGCTAATGCTACAACCAGCCCATAAATTGTTAAAGCTTCCATAAAAGCCAGACTAAGCAATAAAGTACCTCGTATTTTTCCCTCTGCCTCTGGTTGTCGCGCAATCCCTTCTACTGCTTGCCCTGCAGCGGTGCCTTGACCAACCCCAGGTCCAATAGAAGCAAGTCCTACAGCCAATCCAGCAGCAATAACGGAAGCGGCAGAAATCAGTGGATTCATGATAAGTTCCTCTCACCCCCCAAAAAAGGAAATAGTTAATGATATAATCAACCAACCAATTATGACTTCATTTTTCAATTAATAAGATTAAGTCAGTCGAAGTAATTGAGAGTTAAAAAAAAAATGGAAATCAAAATAATATTTATTGAACTATCCGAACTACTCCGATATTCATTTTTTTTTTATTCACGTAGTTCTTTTGTAGTTTTTGTGAACCCGTACAACTTTTGTTTTTATCTTACTTTCTAATTTAGAACCATTCTTTTTGAATTCTTCGGTCTTTTTCTTGATTTAATTGCTTTAGTCATTCATCAATATTCAATTCATAATTACAGATGAAACGGAAGGGTTTCGTTTTTTGAATCCCTATCAAATTTACAGTAGAAGGACAAATTTAGAAAACTATATTTATAGTTAGTTCATATATAACTAGTTATATATCTAATACCACATATACATGTATTTCTTCCATACCGTAAACCAATTCTTCGTGTCTTAGATTCAATTGGATTCAAGAATCATTCTTTGAAACTTAAAAAAAAAAGTGGTTTTATAACTATTAGATTATATACACCTAGTTCGACTTCCTTCACTACTACTTTTTTTTACAATTCCCCAGTAATCTTTTCTATTTTAATATCACTTAAAATCATATACTTATCTTATTTATATCTTATTGATTGCATTTGATTTTATCCTTTATAATATTAAAATAATATAAAATAAAAAGATTCCAAAACTTATTTTCTATATTTTTTTTTTATGAATTTATGTTCTCTAAGTATATTATTTTGAGTCGCACATACATTGTGGCGAGCTAAACTAAGAAAAAACGATTATTTCGTAAATTTTTTAATGATGGCCTTCCATGGATTCACCTATATAAGCTGCAGCTAAAGTTGCAAAAATAAGGGCTTGAATACCGCTTGTAAATAATCCAAGAAACATGACAGGTATAGGAACTACTAAGGGAACTAAAGAAACAAGAACAACAACTACTAATTCATCAGCTAATATATTTCCGAAAAGTCGAAAACTTAGCGACAAGGGTTTTGTGAAATCTTCTAAGATGTTAATTGGTAGAAGGATTGGAGTTGGTTGGATGTATTTACCAAAATAAGATAATCCTTTTTTTGAAAGACCCGCATAGAAATATGCTACTGATGTAAGTAAAGCTAATGCAACAGTAGTATTTATATCATTTGTGGGTGCAGCTAACTCCCCATGAGGTAACTGTATAATTTTCCAAGGCAAAAGAGCCCCTGACCAATTCGAAACGAAAATAAATAGAAACATAGTTCCAATAAAGGGAACCCACGGACCATATTCTTCCCCAATTTGGGTTTTGCTTACATCTCGAATGAATTCAAGAACATATTCAAAGAAATTCTGACCGAAAGTGGGAATGGTTTGCGGATTTCTAACAACTAGAATGGCTGAAACTAATAAGATAGCAATTACAACCCAAGAAGTAATAAGTACTTGGGCATGCACTTGGAACCCCCCTAATTGCCAATAGAGATGTTGACCTACTTCCACAGAAGATATATCGTATAATCGTTTTAATGTGTTGATGGAACATAATAGAATATTCATATTGCCCTGCCCTCGAAAAGAAATAGAACTTGAAAGAAATTATTTTGATTCAACCATCTCTCTTTTTTTTTTTGTCTGCTTAAATCTTATATTTTGAATACTGACTAATAATATTTCTATTTTTTTCTTTTTGTTTTTTGCGCGATTTAGTAATTTAGTAAGAGTATAGTAACCGATTCTAAAAATCTATGAAATTCCCAACTGAATAATTTATTTTATTCTAAATTATTATTAATTAAGAATTTCGTATATAGCTAGAACGACCCTCACAAATTGCAAATACTAATTTGTTAAGAATTAATCGGATTGAGGCTATAGCATCATCATTAGCTGGAATCGAAATATCCGCGAGATCGGGGTCGCAATTTGTATCACTTAAACAAATCGTTGGAATTCCCAAAGTGATACATTCTCTGAGAGCGTTAAATTCCTCTTGTTGATCAACGATTATCACAATATCGGGTAATCCCGTCATATATTTAATGCCACCGAGATAGGTTTCCAAGTGAAATAATTGTCTCTTCAACATAGCGGTATCCTTTTTTGGAAGATTGTTGATTCTGCCCGTCTTTTGTTCCGTTCTCAAATCCCTGAACTTCCGAAGTCTTGTTTCTGTAGTATACCAATTGGTTAACATGCCGCCGAGCCATTTTTTATTAACATAATGACATCGAGCTTTTGTTGCAGCTCGTGCTATTGAATCAGCTGCTTTATTTTTTGTGCCAACAATTAAGAATTGTTTCCCCTTATTTGCTGCATCAAAAGCTAAATCACAAGCTTCTGATAAAAAGCGAGCGGTTCTAGTAAGATTTATAATATGAATACCTTTACGTTTTGTGGATATATAAGGTGCCATTCTAGGATTCCATTTACTAGTACCATGACCAAAATGAATTCCTGCTTCCATCATCTCTTCCAAAGTTATGTTCCAATATCTTTTTGTCATTGATCCCCACAAAAAAAAGAGACAGGGTGTCCTGAAATAGAAAAATTTTGTTCCAATGGAACCTTCTCTTCTATCGAAGACTGGCCGTTGATACATGGTCAGGCCATTCATTTTTTTTTTTCCTTTTTTCTTTATTCTCTTTTAAAGTTTAATCAAACGACCCCTCTTCTCTTAAAGGGGTGAATCCGTTTTTAGGAATCATTTAATCCTAGAAAATAATTGCTGTGACGTATCGCATAAATTCTTAAAGAAATCAAAAAATTCTTAATTCTCTGTGGTGGAACAAAATATCTTTTATTTCTTCCTTGAATAAATTCTTTTTTTTTGTTTCCGGGGCAATCTTGGTATGTTGTCTTAGCTTTAAAGGGTGTATCACTTTTTTGAATCCCGTACCAACGGGTATCATTCCCCCCAAAACTACGTTCTCTTTTAGACCTTTCAACCAATCGATACGACCTCGGAGAGCTGCTTTTGCTAAAACTCTAGCAGTTTCTTGAAAACTCGCTTCGGATATGAAACTTTGGGTATTCAGAGATGTTTTTGTTATTCCAAATAATAGAGCTCGGTAATAAATTACTTCTTCCAAGGCACGCCCCGCTCGTTCAGCTCGCAACAATCCAATTAATTCGCTGGGTGAAAAAACATTAGACATTCCATCTTCTGAAACCAATACCTTTGATGTTATTTGACGTACAATAATTTCTATATGTCTATTATGTATGTGCACTCCTTGGGATCGGTAAACTTTTTGGATTTTATTAACCAAAGAAATTCGACTTTGGGCAATAGTTAGCTCAGCACCAATAAAAAATCCCCAGGGAATGCCGAGAATTTTTGTTATATCCTCGTTCCAAGCGTCAACTCTCTTTCCTAGGTTTATCGATATTGAATCAATCGAACGCACTTCTAATACCTGTTCCACTTTTGGAAGACCTTGTGTTATATCACCAGATCTCGATTTTTCATAAATAAATGTAACTAATACATCCCCTTCAAAAAGGATTTCTCCATAATGGCCATGAACTGTTGCTCCCGGAGTTGCCAAATAGGTATTAGCCGATCTTATTAATACAGAATCAATTTGAACAATCAAAACTTGCCCCGATTTTAGGTGTAGTCTACTTTTTGTTTGAGCTAAACATATATTTTCACAAATAAATTGCCCCAGGCTAATTATTGTAAACGTTTTTTCACAATATTTATGATCATAATTATGATGGAGAAAATGCCAATTCAAACGGAATGGATTTAAAATGATGTTGCTGCATGGATTGAGCTTATAAATTATCTCGTTTTCGTCCATTAAAGAATATTTAAAAATTTGACAAGTTAAAGGAAACTTGTCAAGTTGCAAATTCTTATTCATAGAGATCTGATTATGAGTTATTAAGAGGTAAAATGAATAAGAATTTGCAACTTGAAGTGCTATTCCTAAAGGGCCTAATGAATTCTTAAGATCTTTCTTCATTTTTTTAACTATCTTTTTTAGCCTTAGCCCGTTGTGATATTTTACATTGCTTAATGGTCCTATTTGAAAACAATCAGATGATGACAAAATTCTCAAAGATCGGCATTCCGTATTTCTGTTCAACAACACACGAATAGTTCCATGATTTTGGATATGTGATTTTTTACTTTTTGCCTTGGAATAAATAGAAAAAAATGGATTGATTCGATCTGACTCATTATTCGAGATCCATTCTGAACCGGACGGGTCATTCCTTTTTCTGATATACGAAATATAGGATTTTGCTAAGTCAATTCTTAGGAAATATCCAATCAAACCATTTGTATTTACTTCAACAAAAGAAGCACGGGATTCTTCTATCGAAGAATTTTTTTTGTCTTGATCCCAATTCAATACTAAACAAGTCCGAACTAATTGAATGCTTGTGTCAGAAATTCTACGAATTGATTTTCCATTTCCATAAAGAATATAATTGAGAACTTTAAGTTCCAAATTATCCCTTTCCTGGAACAGATCTTGAGGAAAAAGTTTTACTAAATTGATACTATTCGTTATTTCATATATAATTACGGGTCGAACAAAAAAAAAATACTTTTTCTTTATAGTTGTGATCCATTGGACGTAGATCCAATTTTTTTTTTGTTTTGATTTCTTAGAATCTTTTTTTTTTAACCTTTCGGGTCGTATCAAAATGCCACTGTGTCGGTATATCTTATCCATCTCTTCAGGAAAATGTATATTCCCCGAAAATATTTGTAATTCCATTTTTTTTTTTTTCTTCTCCATTCGCACCAATCCGCCTATTCGACTTCTTATATTTAAAGTGATTGGTGTATCGACTCCAATGATACTATTGTTCCTTACCATTATGGAAGAAGATTCGGGTAAAATATGCACTTCTTCGGGAATGAAAAATAATCGATCGACTTTGATTTGGTATTTTGGTTTAAATTCTTTTATTCCTTGATATTCAATTAAATCCTTTTTTTTTAAAGTGGGAGTAATTCCAATAGTCCTATATTTAGGAATTCCTGAACTTTTTATTCTGTATTGCGGATCGTCGAAATACCCAAGAATACTATTTTTACGAAAAATACCATTCATGGGTATTTCAATCGAGATATCGGAAGAGGACATTAATTGTTTGTCTAGCTCTTGAATTAATTCGAATGGAAATGGAATGATGAATCTATTTCTTCGTCTCTTTGCCAATAAATCCAAAGTCGTGTGGGAAAAAGTAGGATGTATAAAATGAAAATGAGACATACATCTAATTGGATAAAATTCTGAATAATCTGGAATCCCACTTTCTTTTTTATCATAAGGGTTAGAACTAAACAATTTATGTCTTACTAGATCATTTTTAAATTTTTTTTTTTTAAAAAAGGGGTTACAAATAGATCTTTCTCCAATAGAATGAGAGTAAATGTTTATTTGATCTTGGTCCTTGAAGAATGAAGAAGAGAGTGTACTCCACCTGCATGACCTTCCTGATAATATCCATAAACGGCTTGTCTTTGGTAAGATATGTACATTACTGAATTCTAATTCAGATGAGTGGTATACATTAGTACTCCAATGCAATTCTCCCTGTGAGTTAGAATAAATATGTTTTCGAACTTTCTCCTTCCAATTCAAAGTGTATGTTCCCCCACGAATCTCAGCAATCACTTGTTCTGATTTTACATATTGATCATTTTGAACTAATAAAAAACTATTTGGTGGAATAGTCACATTATGAAGAATATCATCACTTTCAATAGTTACATACAAGTTTATATAAGATAAAAAAGCAGGATGCCCATGACGTGTACGCGTAGGATGAACAAAATTCTCATTAAATTGAATTTTTCCATTAGTTGGGGCTCGCACATGTTCTGCAGTATCCCCTGTGAATACTCCACCTGTATGAAAAGTTCTTAATGTTAGTTGAGTGCCTGGTTCTCCAATCGATTGGCCCGCAATAATACCTACAGCTTCCCCCAATTCCACCAGGTTGCCATGAATCGGACTCCGACCATAACACAATCGACAGATCCAAGATGTATTCCTACAAGTAAAGGGGGTTCGAATAGATATGGATTGTGTTTGAAAATTTATAAATCGATTGATAAGTCCAATCCCAATATCTTGATTTCGAATGGCAATACATCGTGAACCTATATATATATCAT